TGGTAAAGAAGAAAAAAACAGAAATATACGCTTTTGGTCGCCATATATCTTTATCCGCTGACAAAGCAAGAAGAATAATTGATCAAATTCGCGGTCGTTCCTACGAGGAAACACTTATGATACTAGAACTCATGCCCTATAAAGCATGTTATCCCATTTTCAAATTGGTTTATTCTGCAGCAGCAAATGCTAGTTTCAATATGGGTTCCGACGAGGCCAATTTAGTAATTCGTAAAGCTGAGGTTAACGAGGGTACTGCCGCGAAGAAATTAAAACCACGGGCTCGAGGACGTAGTTATGCGATAAAAAAAGCTACCTGTCATATAACTATTGTAGTGCAAGATAGATCTTTAGATGAATATGAAGAGATATCTTTCTATTCGTTAAAAAACCCTAGATGGAAAAAGACAACTATGGTATATGATGATGCGTATAATAGTGAGGTAGTATGGGACAAAAAATAAATCCACTTGGTTTCCGACTTGGTACAACCCAAAGCCATCATTCCCTTTGGTTTGCACAACCAAAAAATTATTCTGAGGGTCTACAAGAAGATCAAAAAATAAGAGATTTTATCAAAAATTATGTTCAAAAGAATATGAGAATATCCTCCGGTGCCGAGGGAATTGCCCGCATAGAGATTCAAAAAAGAATCGATTTGATCCAGGTCATAATCTTTATGGGGTTCCCGAAGTTATTAATCGAAAGTAGACCGCGAGGAATCGAAGAATTACAGATGAATCTACAAAACGAATTTCATTATGTGAACCGAAAACTTAACATTGCTATCACAAGAATTGCAAAACCTTATGGAAATCCTAATATTCTTGCAGAATTTATAGCCGGGCAATTAAAGAATAGAGTTTCATTTCGAAAAGCAATGAAAAAGGCTATTGAATTGACTGAACAAGCAGATACAAAAGGAATTCAAGTACAAATTGCAGGGCGTATCGACGGAAAAGAAATTGCACGTGTCGAATGGATCAGAGAAGGTCGGGTTCCCCTACAAACCATTCGCGCTAAAATTGATTATTGTTCCTATACAGTTCGGACTATCTATGGGGTATTAGGCATCAAAATTTGGATTTTTATAGACAAGGGAGAGGAATAACAAAACTTTCATTGTTTTTCCATCGATAGAACAAAAAGGGGGAAACTCATTCATTCTTTTTCTGGCCAATCAAACAAATTCCGAATTCTTTAATTCTTTTAATTCTATAGGGTTGAATAAAAATTAGATTGACCTTTTGTTTTAATATAATTGCTATGCTTAGTGTGTGACTCGTTGGTTTTAGGGGGTTGGGATTAAAAAAAGACCGGCCCAGTAGTATGAAAACCAACCCATCGCTTCATATTATCTGGATCTAAAGAACCTGTCAAGATATGCCAAATCGGTCATATCTTTGTAGCAACTGACATTTTTTTACAATTAAACTTTAATGAATTCTAAGTTTAAAACAAAATACAGAACAAGAGTGTGGATAAATGGAAGGGTGAGAGAAAGAAAGAAAAAAATATCAATGATATAGAATTCCAATATGTAAGGTCTATGAGTCCTCTCATAACAGTGTAATAAAGCATCAATACTAATTGATTCATCCATAATGAAATAGTAAATGAATCCTTCTTATAGATTATAGAATAAAAAACTCAAGAGCTTCGAGCCAATAAAGACTAAGAAGATTGACTCAAGGATAAATTGGATTAGAAGCTTCGTTGTAAAATTCTGACCTAACCATTTAGTACGAAGTGGTGGGGACGAATGAACCTGTGAATGCAAAAGATTTTATTCAACAAATGAATCTTAATGATTCACTCGTTGGGATGGCGAAATGAACCGGAAATCAATTCATCTATTCGGAGAAATCACGAACAAGTGCTAGGACTTAAATAGAGATTGCAAGAGTCAACATTCGCCCGCGATAATTTTTTTTTTGAATTTTAATTGGTAAACCTGGATAAAAGACAAAAGAAAATAAAGATTTAATAGGACGTTCCAAAAAAAAAAACGACTTTTTATCCAATTTTTCTAAAAATGTTCTAATATCTATGCAAATTAATTGCAAGTCCATTTTGAATCCTTTTATTCGCGAGGAGCTGGATGAGAAGAAACTCTCACGTCCAGTTCTGTAGTAGAGATGGACTTCCGAAACAACCATCAATTATAACCCCAAAAGAACTAGATTCCGTAAACAACATAGAGGACGAATGAAGGGAATATCTTATCGAGGTAATCATATTTGTTTCGGTAAATATGCTCTTCAGGCGCTTGAGCCTGCTTGGATCACATCTAGACAAATCGAAGCGGGTCGACGAGCAATGACACGAAATGCACGCCGTGGTGGAAAAATATGGGTCCGTATATTTCCAGACAAACCAGTTACAATAAGACCCGCCGAAACACGTATGGGTTCGGGGAAAGGATCCCCTGAATATTGGGTAGCTGTTGTTAAACCGGGGCGACTACTATATGAAATGGGTGGAGTAACTGAAAATATAGCTAGAAGGGCTATTTTAATAGCAGCATCAAAAATGCCTATACGAACTCAATTTATTATTTCGGGATAAAAATTTAGAACCAACACAAATGAGTCTTGGGAATGAAAGAAAACCGCGGGTTTCTTTTTTTTGACAAACAATATTTCTTTTATTTTCTTCATCCTTTGCAGTGGAAGAATAGACTCAAAACTTCATATGATTCAACCTCAGACCCATTTAAATGTAGCGGATAACAGCGGGGCTCGAAAATTGATGTGTATTCGAATCCTAGGAGCTAGTAATCGCCGATATGCTCATATTGGTGACGTTATTGTTGCTGTGATCAAAGAAGCAGTACCAAACATGCCCCTAGAAAAATCAGAAGTAGTAAGAGCTGTAATTGTTCGTACCTGTAAAGAACTTAAACGTGACAGCGGTATGATAATACGATATGATGACAATGCTGCAGTTGTGATTGATCAAGAAGGAAATCCAAAAGGAACTCGAATTTTTGGTGCAATCACCCGCGAATTGAGACAATTCAATTTTACTAAAATAGTTTCATTAGCTCCCGAGGTATTATAAAATAAAATGGGAGCCTGATATCTTTGGGATCTTTGAAAAGAAATAGATTAAGAACTAGATTAATTCGTAGATTATGTCTCACGCATATACCTTGAAAAATTCATATTCATAAACCAATAAAAAAACATGTTAATTAGATCCAATTTTGAGGCACCAAAAATTTTACTTCATCATGGGTAGAGACACTATTGCTGAGATAATAACCTCTATACGAAATGCGGATATGGATAGAAAAAGAGTTGTTCGCATAGCATCTACTAATATTACCGAAAATATTGTTAAAATACTTTTCCGAGAAGGTTTTCTCGAAAACGTCAGAAAACATCGAGAAAAAAACAAAAATTTTTTGGTTTTAACCCTGCGACATAATAGAAGGAATAGGAAAAGACCCCATACCTGTAGAAATTTTTTAAATTTAAAACGGATCAGCCGACCCGGTCTACGAATCTATTCTAACTCTCAACGAATTCCTAGAATTTTAGGTGGAATGGGGATTGTAATTCTTTCTACTTCTCGAGGTATAATGACAGACCGGGAGGCTCGACTAGAAAGAATCGGCGGAGAAATTTTATGTTATATATGGTAATCCTTTTAATATCCAAATGGGATCCGAAACCTCTTCCTATTTGTAAAAAAAAAAAGAAAGGGGTGAGTTGTCTAATATCGTTTCTCCTACATTAGTTGATACTTCAAGGGGGCTTTACCTGAAATGAAAGAACAAAAATGGATTCATGAGGGTTTAATTACCGAATCGCTTCCCAATGGCATGTTCCGGGTTCGGTTAGATAATGAAGATCTGATTATAGGTTATGTTTCAGGAAAGATCCGACGTAGTTTTATACGGATACTGCCAGGAGATAAAGTCAAAATTGAAGTAAGTCGTTATGATTCAACTAGAGGACGTATAATTTATCGACTCCGAAACAAGGATTCGAAAGATTAGGTGGTTTTTATTCAATACGATTCGAGATGAAAAATTGCAAGAAACTTTTTTTCTACCAAGAAGTAGATTCAGAATTAAGATAAGGAATGAAAAATATGAAAATAAGAGCTTCCGTCCGTAAAATTTGTGAAAAATGTCGACTAATCCGCAGACGGGGGCGCATTAGAGTAATTTGCTCTAACCCGAGACATAAACAAAGACAAGGATAATCAGACTCACCAAAGGAATAAACGTACAAATAAAGAATCTGTTTTGACATCAAATGGATATATTCCATATATTTCTGACTCATATTTATGAGATGCTACAATATGGCAAAAGCTATACCGAGAATTGGTTCACGTAAAAATGTACGTATTGGTTCACGTAAAAGTGCACGTAGAATACCAAAGGGAGTTATTCATGTTCAAGCAAGTTTCAATAATACTATTGTCACCGTTACAGATGTACGGGGTCGGGTCGTTTCCTGGTCCTCGTCCGGTACTTGTGGATTCAAGGGTACGAGAAGGGGGACGCCCTTTGCCGCTCAAACTGCAGCGGCAAATGCTATTCGTACAGTAGTAGATCAAGGTATGCAACGAGCCGAAGTCATGATAAAAGGTCCCGGTCTCGGAAGAGACGCCGCATTACGAGCTATTCGTAGAAGTGGTATACTATTAACTTTTGTGCGGGATGTAACCCCCATGCCACATAATGGCTGTAGACCCCCCAAAAAAAGACGTGTGTAGAAATGAAGAGTGAAGAAATTTCAAGAGAAACAAGAGAAATAAATAATTCAATCAAATAAAATATTATTACTATGGTTCGAGAGAAAGTAACAGTATCTACTCGGACGCTGCAGTGGAAGTGTGTTGAATCCAGAACAGACAGTAAACGTCTTTATTACGGGCGCTTTATTCTGTCTCCACTTATGAAAGGACAGGCCAACACAATAGGCATTGCGATGAGAAGAGCTTTGCTTGGAGAAATAGAAGGAACATGTATCACACGCGTA